AGTAGTTGGAACAAAGACACATTTCGTTGTGAATTCAAACAAATGTGGCAGATAGGCATATATCTGCACGGACTAATCAATAGTTCAAGCCACACACTCCCATAATCCATTTTATCTTCAGAAAATTCACTTCAACCATTAGTGTCAAATAAATAATACAATTTTGCGGGGTTGAAGGAAAAGATCCAAATACATGTTTTATTCTTTTCAATAATCCATATTTATAGCAATGAAATCCTATTGTTCCTACCCTGAGTGAAGTGATAAATGACTGATTACAAATATCTATGATCTATAATACTATTTCTTCTCTATAAAGGACCAGAGATGCCTTGCTTACGTATCATTGGGAAGTGCATTAACATAAATACGGCAGTAAGTAGAGGTAATACAAAAGTGTGTAAACTATAAAAACGAGTCAGGGTGGATTGGCCTACACTAGCACTTCCGCGCAATAACTCTACCAAAGGCGATCCTATTACAGGAATAGCTTCCGGTACGCCTGTTACAATTTTGACTGCCCAATAACCAATTTGGTCCCGGGGTAAGGAATAACCAGTCACGCCAAAAGATGCGGTCAATACAGCTAAAACTACACCTGTAACCCAAGTCAATTCACGAGGTTTTTTAAAGCCACCGGTGAGATACACACGAAATACGTGCAGGATCATCATTAGCACCATCATACTTGCGGACCATCGATGAACTGATCGGATTAACCAACCAAAGTTAGCTTCAGTCATTATATATTGAACGGAAGCAAAAGCCTCAGTAACCGTTGGGCGATAGTAAAAAGTCATAGCAAATCCCGTAGCTACTTGTACTAAAAAACAAGTAAGTGTAATTCCGCCTAAACAATAAAATATGTTCACATGGGGAGGGACATATTTACTAGTTATATCATCTGCAATCGCCTGAATCTCAAGACGTTCTTCGAACCAATCATATACTTTATTGAGATAGGTAAATCCAGGGAACTCCCCCTCTGAGAACCGTATATGAGAATTTCATTTCGTACGGCTCAAACAAAAACCACCCAAATACTGGCTAGAATGGATATGTGTAATAAAAAGTTTGAAACTTATTTATCTTTCCTCCTATGATTCACTCTTTCTTTTTCTCTAAAGATACGAAAGAATAAAAATCTGAAAGCTCTTCTTTGTGATTATAATGCTAAAAAATATCAAGTTGGCTCATTCGTCTTTATGTTGATTGTTACAGGCCTCTTGAATCCTCTATTTACCTATTTTTTTTTTCTTTTATTTGTTATTCTTATTTGTGTGTAACGCGGTTTTACTTCTGTTTTCTTTATTATTGATAGGAATTCTCTTGTTAAGACCCTATGAATCGATTAAAACCTCAGATTCATACTACAACCACGATGATTCAAGAAAACCTTCAAACTAAGTCCAAAAATTCCCTGAGTAAGAATCGTTGGATCATCACTTATTCAATGAATAGATATACTGAATAAAAATTTAAAGAAAGGTTTGTCCCTTAATTAAAATAAGCATAAACGGGAAAAAGAATAAAAATCTGTCGATTTATCACTTCTAACCCCCTTTTTTAACTATTTGGGGGTTAACTCTTTTTTTTGGAGTCCGGCCCGCGAGGTCTTAATATAAAATATGAATCATAGTTAGAATAGTTTGTAATCTATTTCCTATATTCCGCGCGTTCCGGATACTAGAATGAATATCCGACGAGGTAAAACCATCTGTATCAAGATGACAGAACCACTCTCTGTAGTATCCATAGGATCAATTATAACAAGTCACACACTCATATTCCGGAAATACAGAAACAAAGAAATTCCACGGTCGAACTACCCAAAAATAGAATGGGCTAAAAACGACCTAAATGATTCACTTTGTAGTGAAAAGCGATTTAGTAGTTCTTGTGAATCTAATTCATTGAAATTCCATCCAGTAAAATGGAAGAATTATAAATCTCCAAAATAATAGATAGGAATATCGCAAATAGAGCCATTGCAATACCCATCAAAGGAGTAGTTCCCCAACCTGGAGCTACTTTACCATATTCCGAATTCAGTGGTTTCAATAAATCCCCTACAATGGTTCGTCTTGGACCAGATCTAGAACTATTCTCAACGGTTTGTGTAGCCATAAATCCTATTTTGTATTCAGTGAGAGCCGTTGACTTTGTATACCATTATATTGTAAATAAATGATCTTAGCATAGATCCATTGTGGTCTTAAAATTATATAATAATGGAAACAGCAACCTTAGTTGCCATCTCTATATCTGGTTTACTTGTAAGTTTTACTGGGTACGCCTTATATACTGCTTTTGGGCAACCCTCTCAACAACTAAGAGATCCATTCGAGGAACACGGAGACTAGTTGAAGTAATGAGCCTCCCAATATTGGGAGGCTCATTACTTCAATCGAGATAATAAAAAATCATTTCATCTTTTTAGTTGGAACTTTAGGTGGTTCCCGAAAAAAGATGGCGAAAAATATTATTCCCAGAGTCGAGACTAAGAGGAATGTATAAACCAATGCTTCCATAGATTCGATTGTGGTTTACAATTATAGCTTCCATGCCTGTTTATTTTGGGTCGTCTCCCGGATAACTAAAGAGAAAGAGTCAAGGAAAGGGCAAAGGCAGCGATTCAAATCAAGATTTATCCGGCTCCCTGTCTATGTTATTAAATCACAAAAATAAAAGTAAGAAATCAATCTTGTATCAGACTACTTGTCGTCTTGTAGTAGGATCCCCAAGTTTTTGGAATGTTCCAAATTCTACTTGAGCATCCAAATCTGGGTCAATACCGGCAAAAACATCTCGGAACAAGGTTCTAGCGCCATGCCAAATATGTCCGAAGAAGAAGAGCAGAGCAAATGAAGCATGGCCAAAAGTAAACCAACCCCTTGGACTGCTACGAAAAACACCATCGGATTTCAAAGTAGCACGATCTAATTCAAAAATTTCGCCCAATTGAGCGCGTCGAGCATATTTTTTCACAGTAGCAGGATCACTATAACTGACTCCATTCAGTTCGCCACCATAGAACTCCACAGTTACACCTACTTGTTCGACACTATACTTCGACTCTGCCCTTCGAAACGGAACATCGGCTCTAACAATACCGTCTCCGTCTACCAAAACAACCGGAAATGTTTCAAAAAAAGTGGGCATACGACGTACAAAAAGTTCACGCCCTTCCTTATCTCTAAAGATAGGGTGTCCTAACCACCCAACAGCTATTCCATCCCCGTTGTCCATTGAGCCCGCTCTGAATAATCCCCCCTTTGCCGGATTATTACCGATGTAATCATAAAAAGCCAATTTTTCAGGAATTTTAGACCAAGCCTCTGATAAACTTTGATTTTCGGCTATCCCAGCGCTAACTCTTCGATATATTTCTTGCTGGAAGTATCCCTGATCCCATTGATAACGAGTGGGACCAAATAATTCAATCGGGGTAGTTGCTGAACCATACCACATAGTTCCAGCAACAACAAAAGCGGCAAAAAAGACAGCAGCGATACTGCTGGAAAGGACGGTTTCAATATTTCCCATGCGTAATCCTTTGTATAGACGTTGGGGCGGACGGACACTAAGATGGAATAGGCCGGCTAATATGCCCAATGTCCCTGCTGCAATATGATGAGAGGCTATTCCTCCCGGAACAAAAGGATCAAAACCTTCCACACCCCACGCTGGATTTACAGATTGTACCCTTCCGGTTAGTCCATAAGGATCGGACACCCATATTCCAGGACCATACAACCCCGTTACATGAAATGCGCCAAACCCAAAACAAGCCAACCCTGAAAGAAATAAATGAATTCCAAAAATCTTAGGTAAATCTAAAGAAGGTTTTCCTGTACGTTCATCAGAAAATATTTCTAGATCCCAGTACACCCAATGCCAAATAGCTGCCAAAAAGCATAAGCCGGAAAACACAATATGTGCCCCGGCCACACCTTCGTAACTCCAAATACCCGGATTCGTTATAGTACCTCCTGTGATACTCCAACCGCCCCATGAATTGGTTATTCCTAAACGAGTCATGAAGGGTATAACAAACATACCCTGTCTCCACATTGGATCAAGAACGGGGTCAGAGGGATCAAAAACCGCTAGTTCGTATAGAGCCATCGAACCGGCCCAACCAGCAACTAGAGCTGTATGCATTATATGAACAGAAATCAAACGACCCGGATCATTCAATACGACGGTATGAACACGATACCAAGGCAAACCCATGGAAATACCCCTTTAATCAACGAATAATAGACACTATGTAACTTTATTGCATTGTAAAAAGTAAAAAAACTATGCTCCGGACCCACTCTTTCGGTAGATTTTCTCGAGGAAAGAATTAATATTTGTTCTATTCTTTTAGTAATAATAATAGATAGTAATAATAGACGAATTCCATTTGTAGGAACAAAAATAAGCAGATCTATTCTATACCCGATAAGTACCAATACGCAATGGTAGAGGGGATTGATCCCACTTTAATTTTCTCTGAGTGAAGACATACCCATTTGTTCATATCATTCCAAAGACCCATTCGTTTCGTAAAAATTTTCCTTTAGTCATAATCATTCGGTTTTCTTTTTTTATGTTATTGTTATGAACTTATTCAATTTATGGATAAACTATGATAAAGGCTAATCTTATTAAGACAATAAACCCGTTGTTACGCTTCCACATCAAAGTAAGATATAGTACTTAATTTTTTTCTTTCATTTTATGCCTATTGGTGTTCCAAAAGTACCTTTTCGAAGTCCTGGAGAGGAAGATGCATCGTGGGTTGACATATAGTGCGACTTGTCAGATATATTGGGTCACATGGAATTTCCCCATTCTCTCCCCTGATCGAGATATCCCCTCTTTCGCCCAAAAAAGATTGATTGAATTATCAAAAGTTTGGAGCGTGAAATACAATTTAATCCTATTTATTTTTTGTAGGGGTATCAGATTAATATTATCAATTAGAATAATTTATGGTTGGCTCGACTGGACCAAAAAAATGAAGTATCCAGGCTCCGTTTAGAAAAAACCCAATTGGTAATATATCTAAGATTACTACTTTTATAATATTCTATTTATAAACAGGAGCGATCTCAAACTGTTTAATCAATCGAGTAATATAATGAATACATTGAATATTTAGTGGAAGACATGAAATAAATGAAATTGAAAAATAAAAAAAGCCATAGCAAAAAGACGTGGTATTGGGACATTTGCCCTATATGTGCAAATAAAAATCGGGCCTATCTTTACTCGGAGTAGAGCATAAACCTAAAAAAATTGAAAAAGCCCATTCAGGAACAAGAAAATGGCATCGTTATTTGGATTCGATCTCGATGAAACAATACATCAATGAGAAGTTCATTCGATAAGTTTAGTAAATTATTTATATATATATTTTATTTATATATATAGGTAAAGTAAACAGGCCAAAACAAATCCTTCTTGAAAAATGGAAGAAAAAAAGCCCTTTGTTAGAAGTTAGAAAGAGCCCCCTATGAAAATAAAAAAGAATGAGGGCTGCAATCTACACATTGATTCTTTTTTTTTGCGCGATTTTTGGTAAACCGTATGCATCAAAAGGTGCGCGTACGGTTCCTAAGGATACAATTATATCCTAATCAACCGACTTTATCGAGCAAGATTACTTTTTTTAGGCCAAGAGGTTGATAGCGATCTCTCGAATCAAATTATTGGTCTTATGGTATATCTCAGTCTAGAGGATGATAGCAAAGATCTGTATTTGTTTATAAACTCTCCCGGGGGGTGGGTAATACCCGGAGTAGCTATTTATGATACTATGCAATTTGTACAACCAGATGTACAGACAATATGCATGGGATTGGCCGCTTCAATAGGATCTTTTCTTCTGGTCGGAGGAGAAATTACCAAACGTCTAGCATTCCCTCATGCTCGGCGCCAATGAGTTTTGTATTTGAGAGAAAAAAGAAGACTATGCCTTCGCCATATGAAATATGACTATTAAGTAATAATAGCATGGCATTTTGAATTCGATATGAGAAACCCTTTTTTTTTTTTATTTTTGTTTTTTTTTTTTCAAAAATCAATCATTAGATTATATATCGAACGAATAGTATGAGATAAAGGGCATTTCCGATTTTATCTGATTTATCGGAAGCCTATTGCAGCGTCACAAACTTTTTTGTTTTCACACCAGAGGGATAATAACAATATTTATCTTAGGAAAGAATACAAAAAAAAGAAACTTTGGGATTGCTTAATAACAGACTAAATAAATATATAAAGCAACGGAACCATCATAGTATGTTTTAACTACTCCAAAATAAAATGAAGGATGGTTATTGGATTATTTACCGATCGGGGTCTGATAGGCCCTATATTTGAATATTTGAATTTGATTTTATACTTCTTCAATGGAATGGAGGTTATAAAGTAAATTCCATTGTATAGCCGTATGCAATGCGCAAGAGATGCCTGTACGGTTGGTTGTTCAATTCTATCTTTTGGTTTTCATATCATTACTCGTTATTTAATTTATTCTCTTTGATTTCTCTTCGAGATAGAAGAACCATTTATTAGGTTATATAATCAGGGTAATGATCCATCAACCTGCTAGTTCTTTTTATGAGGCACCCGCAGGAGAATTTATCCTGGAAGCGGAAGAAATGATGAAGCTGCGCGAAACCATTACAAGGGTTTATGTACAAAGAACAGGCACACCTCTATGGGTTGTATCCGAAGACATGGAAAGAGATGTTTTTATGTCAGCAACAGAAGCCCAAGCTCATGGAATTGTTGATCATGTAGGGGTAGAATAAAAAATAACAGGGATTTCGCGCAAATACAAATACGCCATTTGAAATTTTATCTTCTTACTGGGTTTGATAGAGTATTCTATTAATTAATTTATTACTATAGAAGTAATTCCTAATCGGCCGGTTAGGATCGATCTAAACCAGCTCATTATGTATACGAGTCAACATGCCAACTATTAAACAACTTATTAGAAAGACGAGAAAGCCAATCAGAAATGTTACGAAATCCCCCGCCCTTGGGGGATGCCCTCAGCGACGAGGAACATGTACTAGGGTGTATGTGTGACTCGTTCAGAGCATGGACTGGGGCAAAAGAAAAGAACCCATTTTTCCAGTATCAGTGATCAGTAACAGTAAATAAGATAAAATAAAACGGAAGAACCCCATTCACTATCTAAAAAGTATCTATCATACCCTTCTATTGTGTATCAAAATTTATGGTTTCTAGTGGTGTAAATCCAATTGTCTCCATTTTCAATTTAAGATGAGAAAGAATTTCCCATTGGTAGCAAATGTTTATCCATTAAGCGGGGGGAATCCCATTTAAAGGCAAGAAAGATTACGCCCTTACTCTTTCAACAACGGACTAAGAGGGTCAGCTACACAGTTAATCTTCATAATTAAATACCGTTACTGTATAAGTGGATCTCGTTGTGAAAGACGGATTACTGAATAATTCATGGGTAGAGCCAAAAAGTGTGAACTGTACAAGTTAACAATAGCATTGATTAAATGAAAGAAAAGAAGGGGCTCCGGTGTATAGAAGGGATCTCGCCGTTTAAGAAGTAACCATAGAAACGATGGAACCCACTATTTTTTTTTTATTCATTTCTATTTTATATTTACTACTTTTTGTTTTTATTTAATATTAATATGCTTTTTTTAATATCTAGTATCAATATTATTTCTTATTTCGAGGTAAAATGCCTATAAAAAAAAAGAAAAAATCGTGGGCGGGAAGGTTATAGTAGCAAAAGCCGTTGGAGTTTTTATTTTATACATTGGAAGGATCCGTTTTGTTATTAACAAACTAGTAAAGGGGAAGGGAATAACTGAAAGAAAAGAAATCAATTAGTTATTTATCAAAGTTTCATTTATTCAATGACCAGAATTAAACGAGGATGTATAGCTCGGAGACGTAGAACAAAAATTCGTTTATTTGCATCAAGCTTTCGAGGGGCTCATTCAAGACTTACTCGAACTATTACTCAACAGAAAATAAGAGCTTTGTTTTCGGCTTATCGGGATAGAGGTAGGCAAAAGAGATATTTTCGCCGTTTGTGGATCACTCGGATAAATGCAGCAATTCGAGGGAATTTAGTATACTATAGTTATAATATTATCATACACAATCTGTACAAGAAGCAGTTGCTTCTTAATCGTAAAATACTTGCGCAAATAGCTATATTAAATAGAAATTGTCTTTCTATGATTTCCACTGAGATTATAAAATAAGTAGATTGGAAGGACTCCATAGGAATGTTTTAAATTTTAATGGAGTGCGCTGTAAAATTAACTCCGGGAAGGTAGAATAGAAATTAGTATGATAAAATATAATCAAATAATATGATAAAGTCGTCAAAATGAACAAACAAGACGTTCAATAAAAAAAGATTTATTCTTTTTCCCCGATACTTTTTTTCTTATGACACGACACTCACATCTTAATTCGCGAATTTTTCGAACAAAACATCAATCCGCCTTTGAGTTCGTATTGGAATTTTGATTCAAGTGAAGAGTAAGCCTATCCCCCTTTTTGATTCTAAGACCCGCAGTTCTAGCAGCCGACTCACCTCTTTCAAATTGTTTCTCATTATTAAGAAAGGGTAACAAAGATAAAATACGAGCTTGCTTGATAGCAATAGTAATTAATCGTTGTTGTTTTAAGTTTAATCTATTCACCCGTCTAGATAATATCTTTCCTTGTTCACTAATAAATCGACTAATTAAACTCATGTTTCTATAATCAATTCGATCCCCCGACCCAACCGGGGGCAAACGCCTACGAAAAGATCGCTTGGATTTAAAATAGAGTCGCTTGGATTTATCCATGATTTGTTTATTCCTTATCCCGAAAATCCTAATTTTGTCGGGGATTTCTTTTTGGTTTGTTTATCTTTAAATATATGTTATATATAATATATGGTATATGACATTTTTCATCTTCCTTGGAAGGATGACATACAATACATATGTGTAATCGGTTCCATCTATTTCTTTATCTCCCCATGAATTGTATATTTGTAACAAAAGGGACAGAATTTTCTCAATTCCAATCGACTAGGCGTATTGTGTCGATTCTTTTGAGTAATATATCTGGAAATACCAACCCTCTTTGATTCCTTATTAGCATCATTTCGAACAGCACAATTGGTACATTCCAAAATAACTGTTACTCGAACATCTTTCCCCTTGGCCATGAACCCCCTTTGTATTTTTGATTCACTCAACTATTCTATTTTGCGATCCAAAGAGAAAAAAGGAACGAAAAAAAAAATAGAAGTTGCTAACTCGAAATAAAATTATGAAAAATTTCGTTGCAATCAAGATAGTAATAATAAGTAATACAATGATTTCTAACTACATTTCTAATCCCAATATAGCGTTTCGTCTTTCATTTAAGTATTTTGTATGATATTGTTGACCTATCCATCAATTTCCATTTCCGTTCTCATTCTCTTTTTAATTATTTTCATTTAAATAATTTAAATGAAAAATTTTATTTTAATTCGAGCCTCGGGCCTGAGGCCCGAGTTCCGAGTTTCACTGAATTTGAATCCACTTTTATTCTTTCTCTTTTCGAACTTATTCAAATTTTAAAAATTCTAAAATTAAAAGATGGGAAGGGGAGGGATTAGTCACAGAGATTTTATTAAATCCCTAATCTTCTTCACCACTTCCCATGTTACTAACTAGAATGAAAAAAAGGGGAATATCAGCGCATCCGGAAATAAACGATTGATCTCTATCAATAGACCTGCTAAAAACCCGAACCATATAGTACTTACTACCGGCGCCACGGAGAGATATGTTTTTAGATCTCGCATTTTATTTGAAATCCTCCTTCTTTATTGGAATTTGTAATACATATATGATCAGACATATATGGAGTTAATGATCGCTTGTATTTGTCCGCGGAATCCCTAATTCAAATTGAAATGTACAACGATTCAGTAGAATATTCCTTTTCTTAAAAAAAACGTGCCCTTTTCTGTACCAGCGTTTCCCCAAAATATTCATTTTTTTTACAGCGGGTTTCATTATACGTAACGCATATAAGTAGTTTATTATAATTAATTAATAATTAATTATATGTTCTATGATATGAGATCAAAAAGAAGAAATGACAAGATAATTTTTGTATAGAAATGGAGTAAATAAAGATGTGGAAAACAATACGGGTATTCTCTACAATGACACTGTAACCCAATTGAAAGGGATGTAGCGCAGCTTGGTAGCGCGTTTGTTTTGGGTACAAAATGTCACGGGTTCAAATCCTGTCATCCCTACCTATTCTATTACTTATCTTATGAGCAGGAATCGTAACGAGGGACCAATTGAAATCGATTAAATTGGGCATCCATAACATGATCAATCTTTCATTTGACTCTATTCTACTATAGAATAGGATACGCATGCAAAAATATAATATATTAGGGTTACTTACAAAATATTTAGTGTGATAATAAAGCGCTCTTAGTTCAGTTCGGTAGAACGCGGGTCTCCAAAACCCGATGTCGTAGGTTCAAATCCTACAGAGCGTGATCCCATTCTTGTTATTCTTAGGTCGAAAATTACACTGAAATGAAATAATTGAACAGCAATTTCAATTTGACCCCTGCCCTATGTATTAAAATTAATAAAGCAAGTAGGGGTCAATCAAAAAAAGAGCTATTAATTAATTAAAGGTCCAACTGATCGCCGCGTCTGTATTGTAAATATGCGGTTACAAATAATCCAGCCAAAGTAATAGGAATTAGACCTAAGACAATTCCAAATAGAAAAACTTCAATCATTTCAATTTGTTTGAAAGAGGAAAAGGAGAGGTAATATCTATTCTTAACTATTAATTCATATTGCCCATGAATCTCAATGACCAAAAATTGGAAATTGACACGGTAAGAAACTTAAGAAACTATAGAATATATGGAATAACACAGAAAGATTTCGTTTTTTTATGAATCGTTTGTTCAATTAATTTCAAATAAGTCGTATCTTGTTCAACCCGATAAATAGAGCTGAGGTTATAGTTAAAACCGCTAGTAGAAAACCGAAATAACTAGTTATAGTAAGCATAAAGAGGCTAAATGAAATATGGTCTTTTTATACATATGTTTAGAAAGCACTTCCCTAAATTCAAATTTTTGAAAGATACAAACAAGAATAAGCAAAAAGACCAATTTCACTTATTCTTTCAATTGAAAGTTTTTGATTCATCAATCCTTCTAAACAGTAATAAAAAAAAATGGGAGTGACATAGGTAAGAAATCAATTCATCATCTGTGATATCTGAGCATCCCCTAATTCCCAATCAACAGATTCATCTTAAAAACTAATATTCTTATACTAATATTATATAATTAATAATCAAAATTAGAAATAATAAAAAACTCTGTTGTGTAACTTCATTCAAAAAATGAAATTGAATCGCTTTAAAATTGGAAAATCATTTCTATTTTTATTTTGATCTTTTTTTTTATTATTGTATCGAATACATTGTGTATTTTCGAACAAAGAATGACCTTATATTATACTAGAATCTCCCTTTTTTTTACTTTTACTTTATTACTTTCCCTTTTCTTTTTTACTTTAATTTGATTTGACCTCATTAGATTCAGTAGTAGGTTCATTCTCATAATATCTCTAATGAGAAGAAAAAGAGTTTCGCATGATCTAATCGTGCGAAACTTATACATTTTTTCTTTACATATCTTAAATTAGAGAGCCCCCCGCCCTTTTATAATTATAATTCGATCAAGAACGGCCTTTTGGTTCTAATACAACAATGCGTGCATCGCGAATATTGATTATTTTCTTCTTTGTTCTCTTTCTTTCGTCGAAGACTATCGGCTAGTCTTACTTCTTACTGGACAACTAACCAATTCCTTAAAAATGAAAAAAAAAAAGGGGGGGGGGGGTTCCAACAAAAAACATCTTCTACAAACACAAAAAGAAAGAATATTTTTATATTTTGGATCTAATTGAATTGTAGGTGTAGGGGAATGGAATATGATAATCCCACTCGCGAATTATTTGAAAGCAACCCGTTGTATTCACATTTTATCTGATCTTCAGTTTCTAATCCGAAGCCGATAATGGAGAGAACCCTTATACTACTACAGGAATTTGAAAATTTTTTTATTGAATAGTATAGAATACTACATCGACAGGCAACAATAAAAGAAAAAAGAAAGTCTCTAGCACTCCATTTAGATACTAATTGTGAAATTGCGTTGCTGTGTCAGAAGAAGGATAGCTATACTGATTCGGTATACTCTAAAGACACCCTTGGTACCCTATTGACGATCTCACAAAGATTCAATTTCAGTGAATTCCCATTTACTGATCTCATCTTTTACGGAATCGATCCCCTTTTTGACTGTACAAGAATACGTGGAGCTCGGCATGTCTGGAAGCACAGGAGAACGTTCTTTTGCTGATATTATTACCAGTATTCGATACTGGGTCATTCAT